CGTGTCTTTAGAATACTGTTCAAAACAAGTAATAAATTCGTTGACCAAGCGAAGATTGAGGTGATGACAAGTTTGCAACCACCAAACTCGGTAAAGGGTATTCGAAGCTTCTTAGGACATTAGGGTTCTATAGGAGATTTCTCAAGGATTTCTCGAAGATTGCTAGGCCACTCACACAACTCTTATGCAAAGATGTGGCTTTTGTGTTTGATGAGAAATGCCTTGAGTGAGGCATTCTTGATGCTTAAAGAGGCTCTAGTGACCGCGCCCATAGTCCAACCACCGGATTGGAATTTACCATTTGAGGTCATGTGCGATGCAAGTGACTACGCGGTTGGAGCCGTTTTGGGGCAAAGGAAGGACAGGAAGTTGAGCGCCATCTACTATGCTAGTAGAACCTTGGACGACGCGCAAGTCAACTATGCCACCACCGCGCTTACGCTCCTCGCCGTAGTTTTCGCCTTTGAGAAGTTTAGGTCTTACTTGGTGGGCTCCAAAGTAATAGTGCACACGGACCACGCGGCTTTGAGATACTTATTGGCAAAGAAGGACGCGAAACCGAGGCTACTTAGATGGATTCTACTTCTCCAAGAGTTTCATTTGGTTATAAAGGCGTTCCTCGGGTGGTTCCTATAGTTTTGGTTGAAAGGTCTTGGTTGGAATCCTTGACCTCCAACATAGTTCAACTCTTCTTGTGGCTCCTCATACCCTTCAACACCAAAGTCTTGGTACCCTTGATATCCACCATACTCTTCACAAGAGTTTACCGTCATCTTTTGGTCACGCTTCAATATCTTATCCATTTTTGCATTCAGCTCTTGGATGGCATGATGAGATTCATCATTGTTTTTCCTTGTAGTCCGATCATAATCCGAGCCATTACTCCCATTGCTTTGTGCGAGATTCTCTACCAAAGTATAAGTATCGGCTTCCTCAATTGTTTGACTCATGAAGCTTCTCGTAGACACCAGAGCTCTGGCGTTCCTCGAAGTCACATCTCTCGCCCAAGTTCGGCGGACTCAATCGCACCCTTCCTTCGTCGTATAGAAGATAGTTACGATCGTTGAGTTTAATGGAGACACAACTAGTAATATTGATATTGGAAGGAAAAGGATAAGACTCAAGAGAACCCTCCATGGCTCTTGATACCATGTGAGTGTTCATGGGCTTCCAACTCAAAACCAATTGGCAATGAGTGGAGAGGGTGAAAGCTTTATATACTAGTGTAGGTCCCTTCTCACTTTCAATTAGGGATTCCTAACAAAGGGAAGTCTGGATACTTGACACAGGTTGTTCTTTCGGAAGAAGAGAATGGTTTGTGAGTTTATCAGATGCTGGTAGTGGACAAGTAAAGATGGCAAATGACACCATGTCAACAGTGAAGGGAATAGGAAGTGTGAGACTGAGAAATGAAGATGGTTCTACTGTTTTGCTGACAAAGGTGAGATATGTCCCCAGGGTGAGAGCATTACTAATCGGGGAAGTTTGAACTAGCTGGAGAGTCAGGATCTCTTCTCGAAAGCTATTATCAACGTTCAGCGATTGAATTACCTTCAGTAAATCTAACCAGCTAAGCTACCCTTTTTAATTAAGTTAAGAAAGGGCAGTTCTGTCGATTCCCAATCTCGAAACTGAGATTGCGAAGTCACAAGCTGATGGGCTATATGTGAAGTTCAAAAACCCAGTTAAGAAAGGAAAGATATAGCTATCAAGCTGAAACTTGAACTGGAATTGCCTACTCTAAACCTGTTCGTAAAAGCTCCAACTATAGCTATAGGAGCCCAATCTCTTGACTTTGGTAAGGCTTCTGTTGAAGTGACTTCCCCAGGTTTTGAACCCTAGATAGCTCAGTTACTTGCGATGGAAAGGCACTCTCAAGAAAAGACGTGAAATCTAGTTGAGTTGTCTTATCTATCACTATTCAAGCTTCCAAATCGGAATCCAAACCCTTTATTCATTATTCATTTCATCCCTCTCGCTTTGCTCGAGTCACTTTCGTCCCTTCCTTTCTTCATTTGTTTTTTGGTTGGTCAAGGTAGTTGCCTATCTTCTTCTAGTGTAATGGTTGGGATTCTTTAGATGTAGCTGAAGGATTCAGGCGTCATACATAATAGAAAGGGAAGAAACCTACCACTCTATTACTGGGGGACGATATGAAAATGTGTCGGCACGGTTCCAACTCGTGGAAAAAGGAGGACTTTGTGAAGAGCTACCAAGCCTTGAGAACAGAGCGAGCCTTACAGCTTGAAAGGAACCTGAAAGATGGATCTTGAAACCTTGGGGAAAGTTTCCTAAGGCGAGCTCGAGCAGAAGGGGTTCCTCCGGCGCGTCTAGCCCTACTTCTATCCAATTCCGGCAAGGTAATCCAATTGGAAAACCCTGACTGAACGTGAGGATGTTATGTCGACTTAATCCGTGGTTGAATATGTTATGTCGGCTTATAAGAGAAGATTTCGGGCTATAGGTCTAAGCACCTAAACTCCCCTTTTCTGGCATGCTATAGTTATTAAAGTCTCTCGACGGCGGGAATGGGAGATTACCGGTAAGCCATCTTGATGAAGATTGACTTCAGCCAAAGAGAATGAATTGACTTAGGGTTTCTTACTATGTGCTCGATCCGATCAACGAAAAGAAATCCTGAAATTACATAAAGAAACGCGAGAATCTTCACAGTTGACATTTTCGATTGAGAAAGTGGCAGGCGTTCCTCGAGCTCTACTGTAGTGCCTTGCAAGGTCGTAGAGCCGGTAACCCTCGTTCACCTAAAATGGAAAAAGGTCTGTGATTGAGACTAAGGAACGCTAGCTATATGCTTAACACATGCATGCAAGTCGATCAGTTCGCCGTTTCGCCTATCGGCTTGGCAGGCAAGCTACCTTGCTTGCATTCTATAAACGGTAACTTCCGCGCCGAGGAACGCCTGCTTAAATTGATGTGAATTGAATGATGGTGACAGCTCTTCAAATCCTATTCAGTCTGATTAGATATGTCACTGAAACAATCCGTTCTGTCTCAGTTTGATTTTCGGATTCCGAGGATGAGCCGGACGACGAAGCCGAGGAACGCCTCAGATAAAGATGTCTCAGACGCTACTCTCCCGGCAAGAACAACTTATTCTATTGTGATTTTTTGTGATTTTTTTGGCGGGTTCGGTCAGGAGAGACAAAAGAGAGATGCTTTCTATCAGTCAAAAGGGGATAGCGCCCCCCGCCATGCTCCCACGGCCCGCTTACCGAGGAATAGAAAGGGAGGACCGGGGGGGTCCAGAGCAAGTAGGGTTGGGGTATAGAGCCGTAAGCGCGGTGGGGTGTGAGAGAGGACGTGCTCGTACGGTTCATAGAAGGGTATGATCAACTCGTTGATTGTTGGTAACTTGAACTCCTCTATATTCGAAATATGCCTTTCTAGGAGCATTACGATCTGCAGCTCAAATGGTCTCTTATGAAGTCTCTATTGGTCTTATTCTTATTGTGCGCCTTGTGAGCGCGTTTGTATCCGCGAAGGCAATCATCGCTCGGATGTTCCCCTAACCCAACCCGGGAACGGACCGGAGGGAACCGCAGCATGGGTAATGTCCGCGTCTCGTCGCAAGGCTCATTTTTTTTAGTTGTGGGTCATAGGTCGGGCTTCGGGCGGGCAGCTTTATCTGATCAAGAGCCGGGGCACAAGGGTCCTGGTACTATCCCAGGTGCGAAGAACCCCGGAGGTGACTGCAATGAGCAGAAATCTCACTCACCGGCCTAAACGACGAGAAAACACTCGAACGTGAGAGCAAGGGATCACCCAACGAATGGACGAGCTCCAAGGAGGGAGGAGGCAAGCACCATGCTTTCAGAGAAGTGGCGGTCCGAATCTTATCTGAACTGCGAGAATAACTGACTAAGCTGTGCCATAAGGGTCATTCTAAAAGCGGGACAGGGGTTCCTCCAGCTTCGCTGAAGAAGCTTGGTTCCTCCTTTAGGTTGTTTAAGTAGGTTGGGTGACAGATCGGCCATAGGAGTACTCCGGGATATAAACCAGGGCAACAAATGTCGAGCATACAACGATGCCGCCCGTTTTCATTTCATGGAAGTCCCCGGCAGAGGAAAGGGCTGTAGGTGATGGCGCGTTTTGCTTCTTATCTAGAGAGGGGCGATGAAATCGTTCCTATTGGGTCGTGTGTGGCTTTAATATAGATGAATAAAGGCGGGCGCCGAAAAGGAAGCAGCCCAGCCTCTTCAAGAAAGCTTTGCTTGGTAGGCGCTGCCTACTCACTCGGACAATGCTCTGAACACGAGAGTGTGCAGTTCCGCCCCCTTCTCTCATGCTGAGTCACAGGCAGCGCCTCGGAAAGCACGGACGAGCCACATGCAGGGAAACTTGCACGTGTGGTTCTGGCCGGGGACACCCCGGTATACTGTACTAATATGTGTAGGTCCCCGTAATTCGAGTGAGATTGTCATGGCGCAAAAGCAGATATGGTCTGGTATTCCCCTGTTCCCTGTATTGGTTATGTTCCTTATTTCTCGTCTAGCAGAAACTAATCGAGCTCCGTTTGATCTCCCAGAAGCGGAAGCTGAATCAGTTGCAGGCTATAATGTAGAATATGCGCGGGATGCGATCCTTAATAGTCCACTGTTGGCGGAAGCCAATGTCCCGGGGTCCCGGGGACTCATTCTGACTGAAACTAGGGGTGGGTCTTTACCAACTCAAAAATATTCGATTTTTGGGAAGACAAAAAACGTGATCGCCTAGCGCGAGTCTTATTGAAAAGGCCCCTTACTATAGATGCCCCTTATTGAAAACTCAAGGAAAGGTTTATATATATGTATTATATTAATGCGTAATGCGCTCAAGCATGCGAAGAAAGCCGGCCTTACCTTTAGCAACAAGGGCGCTTAGGCTTTACTAAGAAGTGCGAAAGGGCTTTTCTTGCTTGTTTAGTAAAGTCACGCTTTTTTATTTAGAATTGAGTAGGTGCTTGCTGGGGCAGGGCACTCTTCATTCTTCATTCGAAACTTTTGAATGTCGGGTCGGAGGTTTCTGCCTTGTTATCAAAAAAGAAGTTGGGTAAAGCAAACTCCCTCCTTGGACGAGCACGGGGCTTAGTCAAGTAGAACCGGGTTGCGCTGCTTGATGCTCCGATCGAAAACAAATCAGTGGGGCCATGCCGGTACGACTGAATATGCGTTAGAAAGGTCAATCCCTCCCCTACGACACCAAAAAAAACCGGGCCGAACTTCTAACAACAGCCCGCCCGCTTCCATAGAAAAATATCGCGGCAACGTAGACCTAAGTGGTCATATTGGATCCTTGGGAACCATCACAAGTACGGCCGGCCTATATTTGAACGAGAATGCCGTGTCGTTCAGCGGAGCCTAAAAGAAGGTGACTCGCGCAGACAGCTGACTCCTTTTCAATAGAAAGGAATAGCCAAACCAACCCAGCTGTCTGATCAATCTCAGAGATCTTATCGGCCGGCAAACCGGAGACGGACGACCACGGTTCCGACCTTACCAGCACCAGAGGTGTACTAATCAATGAACCCCCGAAACCAACTTTCTTTTCTGACAAAATCCACCAAGTCTAAGCGGTCACGACATCTTGTTGATATTGATTGAGGACTTTCGCTGACTGACTCCATCCATAAACCTAGACCCCGGTAACCTTCGTAACCAAAGCGTCACGACAACACCCAAAGTTGACCTTTGGATTCTGAAGTAGGGGGGCAAGGAGGAGCGCGTAGGAATGTCGACCACCACATAAGCCACTAGTGGCTGAGAGAAAGCGAGCAGCACCTTGTATAGGTTGGGCAGAGCTTGAAGAAGCAAGCCCCTATCAGAGCAGAGAAAGCCATTGCGCGCTAGCCTAACTAGCTAGCATTTTTCAGCTGGCTGTTATTTAGTTGTAGCGCGCCTTCCCTCCTTCTATAACTTTGGAAAGATTTAGCAGTATTTTCTTATGATGACCTGGTCGAGAGAGTACGATACATCGGTGTAAAAGGTTGAGTGGGATCTGTAAGGTTGGTTATAGTCAGGCCTGGCCGGAAAGTGTTCTTGCCTCTATCATTAGCTCGGGTAGCCCCTGTTTCTGGTCTTTTAGTCACCTTCCAATGGCTCTTTTCCCAATCACATCCCCGAAAGACAGAAGGAAAGACAAAGATTACCATTAGGCGAAAGCAGGTCCACAAGGTGAAGACTCTCTATCGTCAGATCGTTGGCAGTCTAGTTCTGCTTTCTTTTGAATCGAAGTTTAAGGCATTCAGACATGGGATTTGTTAAGTGCATTCAGCATCAGTATCTGCTTTCTTTCCTGGTGTAATTGAAGAGAAGATGTAGACAAAACTTACTTAATTCAATTCAAACCCTGTGCGAAGGAACTCAGGAATCACTTCCCCTTCATTGAAAACAACATAAAAAGGAGTGTTCTAAGGCCAATAGACAGAAAGTGAGTGCTTGATGTAGCATATCTGCTGTTCACTATCAACCATAGGCGTTCCTCGAGCAAGGCTCGATGGAATTGAGGTTCGATGTAATTGACCCGCCTTATGTTGGACTTCCCCAACTTACCTAGCGGAAGAAAAGGGGTTCCTCCTAACCCTTTTCGCCGAGTCCGAGTATTCCTATTCTAATTAGCCGGCTACCTTCGCTCGGAGCAGCATTTCCAATCCTTTTATGCGATCCGATCTTGGTATGCCCTTTCCCTGGTTTCGGCTTATTCTGTTGAGGTGGGAAAGAAAGATAAGATAATTATTAGTTGCCAACCGATCTTATTCCCCAGATAGCCTTATAGCCTCTTCCCCGGGAATGGAAGTTCATGACATCACTCCAACTCTGAACCTTAACGACGACGTCAACCCCGAGGAACGCCAATTACTCGACTAATAGGAGAGGAACGCCTGGCTTGCTCATGAACAACAATTCCCATTAAACAACAATTGTTTGGTGAGCCTGCGGAGTATTTGCTAGTTGGTCAGCAAAGGAACGAAGGGGAAGAGCTGCACTTGCTCAACATTCGGAGAGACCACTCCGTTCCTCGGACAGTCTCATGCTTAACACAACAGGAACTCGGCTCGCACAACTCCGTTCCTTGCTCATCCAACAATGTTCCCAGACGACACAAAGAAATAGATAGTTGTCTGATGAGCAGACCTAGAGGGATTAGCGAAAGGAAAGACAAAGGAAAGCAGACACGGCAAACACAACGGTCGGGAGGAGAAGACTAGAAGAAACCTTGGGGACTTCTAGATACTTCCTCCAATAAACGCACAAACAAATAGTACTTCGCCTACGGAACTAGCGGGCCTACTTCAGCTACAAGTGCGAGGGGGGGCAGCAATGGTTCCCTCCACACATAAGAAGGATACACCAGTCACAACTTCAGGGATAGATGCACATCACACCTCAGGAGCAACGCTTCGCTCTCTTACCGGGACTCCTCATGCAACTCATTCCCAGTAAACAACAGTAGGAAGAGCTATTCTATACCGAAACAGCCAGCAGCAGGAGTGGGCGGGCCCTA